ATTAGCCGGAGTACAAGTGTACTCCTTGATCTTTAGTAAAGACGGATTAAGCCAAAAAAGGTTTTTTTTTTCGAAAAGTCTCAACGTCCTCGTTGAGAGTCGCTCTGCGAGACGTCCAGTAGTCTCTGACTTGGTCTTCGAATCGTAATCGTAAGTTTCAGCCCGTTCCGCCTCGCTCTCAGGTTGGCCCTTCTACTTGACTAAGTAGTATTCCGCTCGTGCAGTGGGTGTATGGGCTAGCCCATGGTGCGGTCAGCTATGATATACTCAACTTCTTCTTTAGTAAGTTTATATAAAACATCCGGTGGTGCCCTCGTGGGTCCTCTCTGGGGCGATCTGGTCTAATCGAAGTCAACTGACTCACATCACATGGAATACGGGGTGAGTTTTCACCGAGCTGATCGCTTGAGTCTATAGGCTACCCCTCCTATCCGCTTCTCTACTCTACAAGGTCTACTTTCTTCTTCCTTCAGACCGGGCCAAGCCATTAGGTTGTTTAAGTAGGTTGGGCTAAGTCGTTGCGCTCCTGCCACCTCTTGGCAAAGTAGGCTGATGGGCAAGCCCCCTCCTGCCGCAATGGTGTGGGGCGTCAGAGGCTGTTGCTCCGTGGCCAACTCGAAGGGGCTGAAGTTCGACGCAGAGCTTTTTGGTTGTTAAGTTATAGCAGCACTGAGCAACATCCAACAGCTCCAGTCCTTCTGGTTTGCACTAAAGTGCCTTAAGTAGCCCCCGAAGAGTCCTTTAATTCTCTCCGTCTGAGCTTTCAAAGAGATACCTACCATAGGTATCTTACCATCTGATACCGACAGTCGTCTTCTAACATTACCGACCTTTAAATATCGGGTTTTCATCAATTTCACATAACATAAAAAAAGCGCTTTTCATCATCAGAAACAACCCGGTTTCCGAGACCCCTTTTGCATTGCATTACCATAACGAAAAAAAAAAAAAAAAGATAGATAAATTTCTCTTGTGATTCGGACTGAACCTTTCTCGGTGGAAGAAAGGAATAGCGATGGATTTCTATGGAGCATCCAGGAACAAGAAGATTCAATCGGACGGCGAATTCTTACGTGGTCCAAGGAAATCAAAGGTCCGCTTCCACGATTTCATCTATATCGAATCTTAATATCAGAATAGCTTATATAGTCATGATTCACCACTGCACTTACTTTTGATTGATTTCTCATTTTTCGGATCTGATTGGAACCGATGACTTACGCCTATTTCTTAGGGCGTTTAAAGAGCGTGACTCTACCGCTTAGTTAAAAGGGTCCATTTGATTCAATTCATGAATTAGCCCACTATGAGTTTACTGCATTTTCATTTATAAATAAATTCTTATATATTTTTTTTATGATAATAATTTATAATATAGTATATCATTCGTGTCTCTGTTACAACACGGCGAAACAAAATGGTTCGAATGTGAGAAAAAAAAAAAAAAAAAAAAAAATTTAGGCTGTACACCCTGGGATTGTAGTTCAATCGGTCAGAGCACCGCCCTGTCAAGGCGGAAGCTGCGGGTTCGAGCCCCGTCAGTCCCGACCTAGGATCCGCTGAATCGATCAATTCATCTCTCCGGGCAAAGAGTAGGATATAATTCCCAGCAGGAGGATCCTTCTTTTGTTTCGCATTTCTCATCGGACAAATCAAGTCAAGGAATAAAAATGAGAATAACTAGTACCGATTGATGGGGGAGAGTTACTATTACACAAGAAGACTGATAAGATCTATTAAATATCTATATAATGCTTTTAACGTTCTTTCAGAACCTTAGCACAAGCACTAAGTAAGCAAGCTCCCTTTACTTGCCGGGTATCCCCCTTTCTATAGGACGAGCCATGGGAACCCATGAGATTGATTGAACAAGCCTTAAAAGCGAAGAAGAATCATCGAACTGGAACGAAACGCAAGTACTAGAACTCTTGAACTAGAGGAAGGCTCGAGGAGCTTAGTGTGAAACGCTAAGGGTCGACACCTTCGGTGCCTTTACTCTAACAAGTAAGCAAGTAAACTACACTACGCTTTGTCTTATATATAAGTTATAAGGGGGTGCCCGAGGGGCTTTCTTTGTGAGTCCTTAAGATCGCCGAAGGGCATTCTAAGTCGCTGTCAAAGGAAAGGACTGGAAAGCCTTTGTCTCTCTTGCGGCTCCTCTTCCTGGGCTCCCTGCTCTATACTTTTTCATGTCCCACCACCTGACGAGCCTGAATCACATGCCTGAGAAGGACCCCTAGAACCCGTCTTTTCTTCATTTGGCCAAGGTGAATGTGTGGCATGAGCCCGCAGCTCACCCTCTCGATTGAGATCTATTCCCCTCTTTGACTGGAAATGCTTCATTGACTGATCCACTGATCTACGACCATTCCGGAATAAAAACCCAGATCTACGACCACATTGAATCTAGTCTTTATGAAGGAAAGTCTTTACTATTTAATAAAAAAGAAGGAAATCTCTAGTTTCACGTAGCACATGTACTCCACTCCCCCCATTACTAGTTCTAATCGCAGGCCTTCCAATGGTAGAATGGGCAAATCTACGAACTCTCGAAAGAGCATGGAACAGAAGACAGGCCTTCCCTCTTTCTTGACATTGAGATTTGCGAGATTGTAGCCCGAAAGCTTCTTTCTTTGATTAGCTGACCGGAATCTTGGACTGCAATCCTTTCTCAATATTGAAATTATAAGGCTAGGTTGTTTACTGACTGATCTCTGTTCGAAGCCGACCTAAAATTTTACTTTGTTGAATGCATAGTCCTTTTTATTTTGAAGTCCAGGCTACCGCATTCCGAAGCAATGGAAAGACAGAACTTCAACTTATTGATTGAGCTATACCTCGTGCAAATGGATAATCCCTTTGGTGCGTGGTCCGGGGACACTACTTTTCCTTTTGTCGTAGCTTAGAGACTTATAGCCTTTAGTCCATCTGCCCGTCGCTTACTCTATAGAAGTAGGACGTGGGTTCAGCTCTAGATATAATAAAAAAGCGGATTCTTGATTTAGCTTTAGTGGATCCGCGATAGGTCCTGTCCTTATAGGGGCTCCAGCAGAAAGGCTCCTAGGCGCGGATCAATCTCTACTTCTAGTAAATCTGTAATGGAGGACGGGAAAGTCTAAGACCTTCTCGCACTGGGGCCCAGCCTGACCATTTGAGCTGAAAGTCAAGCAGGGACCCTTTTTAACTAGCACAAAACGGATTCCGAGGGTATTGGTTAGGCCTGCCCGGATAGCATGCCTTCGTACTTCTCAATGGAGTAGAAGGACCGCACCCCAACAAAGACATTTATCAATTTTCCCGGCTTCTGCCTCTATCAGGCAGAAAGATTCCTTCTAGCGCTGGTTGAGCTACTTCCACTCCTCTTCCAATTTGAGTTACCTCCTCCGTTTAGTTTGAAACCGAAAGGCATAGAAGCTATCTAGAGAGCTACCGAGGGGCAAGCCAATGCTTTAGAGCTCTTTAGCTGCCTCTGCACCAATTCTTCTTCCGGTTGGAAAACTATACCTCTTCTTTCGTCTTGCGATTGGATGAACCAGCAAGTGGCCTATTTTTGTTTTTCATGCATTGACCTCGGTCTCGTAAACACATATCTACTGCTTGCTGCCCTTGAAAGTCCCAAAACAGCCTATTTTAGACCCGGTGCGCCGAGAGTTATCGTTAAATCCAATGGCAAGATCCCGCTGCTGCCCCGGTCTGTCATATGTTGGGATCGCCTGCCCGAAAGGCCTAGATCTGAGTCTCCTCTTCTGTTTCTGTTTTAGAGAGATAAACCCCCTTTACTTTACTAAGTCTAGTGCCTCTGTTCCTTGGGCCCTATCATCAATAGTAAGCTAATCCAGTTATGCAGGTGTTCCACAGCTCTCATTTGAATCATTTGCCCGGAAAAGAGCTAGATCTTAAAAGTCTCGCATATACCGGGAAAGATAGGTTACGAAGTAAAGGCAGAAACTCCGGTTGCTTTGAGCTCCGGATCAAACCGACGGGCAGAGAGCGAGTTCGACTCGCGAACTCGCTCTCTTGCCACGCCTTTCACTCACTCGCTTGAGTCGGACTTCAATCACTCCTTTTGTTTGGAGGATCATTCGTTCTTCACTCTCTTTATATTACCCGCAGGGAGCGCAGCAACCAAGGTGCATATTCTCATATAGAAACAAGCGAAGCGTAGCGATTCGTACTACCGGAAAAGTTTCGCTAACCGGCAGGCAATAGAGTCCGCCGATATGCGCAAGCAAGCGTAGCGAATCACATAGATAAGCCCCTACCAGCGCGCGGATAGATAGGGCGAGCGAAGCGCGAAGAGGATGGATGTCTGAGCGGTTGAAAGAGTCGGTCTTGAAAACCGAAGTATTGATAGGAATACCGGGGGTTCGAATCCCTCTCCATCCGCGAAGTCATAAGTTATCTCTTGCGCTATCCATAGATAAGAACGAATCGGATCGACTCGACTGAATGAGTAGCTTGTGTTTTGATGTAGACGGAGGTTCTTGTGTTATGATTTAGTTAGGACTTTGTCTCCCTTTCGTTATCTTCCGCTCCCGGTTGGGTAAGGGCCGGGTGGATTACCTTTGGGAGCTAAGTCGAAGATCTCGGTGGTCTTGTGAGTGGTTGATAAACTACGATTGCAGTTTTCTTTAGGAAGTCCCATAGCTGTGAGGCTTAACAGACAAAGAAAAGGGTGGATACTTCCGGGTAGAAGGTGACGACCCTAATGAATCGACTATGAAGGCGGCTGTTAGCTACATCAGCCCTCAAATTCCTTCATCGTCCACCCTGGCACATTTAGGTTTTGATCTTCGGCCATCCGACCTTTTTTTTCTTATATATTTCCTTTAAAAGATGGGATGAAGATTTGATCCGTCCTATCCACATAGAAAGCTTACCATACACCACTTCGAATGGTTATTTCCCCCTTACTTAACATAGGCCGATTCACATCGTTTTTATAGGCAAATATAGGCAAACTCCGCAGTTGGAAGAACTTATTCCCACTTGCTCGGTCTCCCTTGCACTAAGCTCTTCAGCAAGTCTTCCAGTAAACCGACGACTGGAGTCTGGCCGTTTTAATAAGGCGAGATAGATTTGGACCCTCGTGATCGAGCTTATGATTGTAAAGAACGCGGAGCCATAGTCAAACGATCCAAACCAGGTTGAGAGCGTCGAAGCTTTCTTTCTGAACCTGAAGCACTCACTTCTACTCCTGTCCTGCTGTGGAAGCAGTGGCCGGAAGCTTCACTGTGGAGGCAGGCGGTCTGATAGAGCTGATTAGATCCACAACCGAGATGGAGCCATCCCGGGAACCCAGAAGCGAAGCTATCCCTCCACACACAAGAATCCATCTCAGGATTAGAACCTGCAATACAATAACCATGGGGGTCACTGAAGCTGCTGAATCGCCCTCTGAGAAGGAAGAAAAACATTTTAGCCTTCCCTTCCACTTGATGAGAAACTTAAGGTAAGGCATGAGCATCTCCTCCGTTTTTGCATAGCTTGCACTCTCTTTATTCGACAATGAGCATCCACCTTTCGTCTGTAACGTGCATTTTTTGTTTTGCTTTAATGGATCCTCGAACTTGAGTGAAAGCCAATGCGTTTTCCGAAAGGGGGTATTGAAAAAAAAGGCCTACCCCTTGGCAGGAGATGTTGAAGTTGCGCATGAAGTAGTCTCTATCTCCCGGTCGGAGACAAGGGATGGATGTCGCTAGGCTAGGTCAACTCTATCATTGGTTTTATTATCCCTATAACGATCACTAAATAAAGATATGTGCTACTACTATCCCGATGCAGCGAAGCTAGGTGGTGCTATTATGGCGGGGGAAGGGTCTACTTCTGCTCCGAATGCTTTTGGTGGCGGGTCTTTCTATTACCGATATGGACCTCACTAACGGGTCTCGTTCTGTACCTAGGTATAGATCTATATCACTAAGGTCAGTATATGAATCTGCTGCGTCTTTTATCTCAGGTGTTGGATCACCTACTAACTCCTGCTGGCTCCAATGCCTCATCATCCTCAGACTTATCCTGGCGTATGCTAGAGTAATCTACATTCACATTTGCAGATTCCATGGCTGCCCTAGTACTTTCCCGTTGGTCAAGTTGCTTTGCTCCTTTTGTTGTAAACTCTATATGCCTTACTGGTCAGAGAATAACCTAAGAATCAGGGTCACTGCGAGGAGTTGGCTTTGGCTAGGTTTTCTCTGAGGATATAGCCTTCGTGTGTTCAATGTTAGGCCTCGCCCGTAGGGAGTTGTTTTTGTTCCTGATCTAAGGTACACTCTATTAGCAGTATAACATGCAAATTGCCTCAGCCCAAAAGTGTTGCGCTATTTTTGCATTTACTAGCGGCTATTTCGAGAAATACCCCCTTTTTCCCCGTTTTGTTGAGCGGCAATAGAGAATTCATGCTTGATTCCTTTTTCATTACAGTACTCAGCAAAAGATGCATTCTCACTATGATCAGTTCTGAGTCGAATGATGCAAGCACCGGATGCATTCTTCTCAGTTTGTATTCTATTGCACATTTGCTTTTGAAAGCTTCTGACTTATCGTGCAAGAAGGATACCCACGGGAAATCATCTACCAAGTCCAATATAGACTTCTTGCCACCAATGCTTTCTGTTTGCATTGGACCTACCAGATCCATGTGCAACAGCTCCAAGGGATGACAGATGGTGGAAATGCACTTGATAGGTTTATGAGGACTTCTGGTCTGCTTTCCCGATTTACATCCTTCACATGCGCCTTCTTGCTTGCCCCCCAACTTAGGCAATCCTCTCATGGGGCTTAAGAAGATCACGAAAATTCATGTGACCTAAACGCTTGTGCCACAACTCCAAGACATCATTACTAGCTTTATGACAGACCTTGTCATCAGTGGCTTCTCTTGCATTTGCGCAATAGCAATTGTCCTTTGATCTTAAACCAGTCAGCACTTCCTTTTCATTAGAATCATTGACTCTACATCTTTCTTTGTTAAACCAAACATCTCCTACTTCATCACAAAGCTGACCGGAGATTTGTCTTCAGGTCTTCAACAAGCGGGACATTCTTTAAGCAAGGAATTCCGGGAGTTGAAACAGTGCCTCTCCCTACGGTCTCCCACTTCACTATGCTCAAATTCAATTAATTTTAGCTTTCCGAAAATGTAGTGAACCTGCTTCTGTCGCCTGTCATGTGCCTCGAGCAACCACTATCAAAGTACCAAGTGTCCGACTTGCATGGAGAGAGCGCAGTAAGAGCAACCCCTCTGTTGGAACAGTTGAGAAGGTAAACAAGCACATATGACTTACCCTCCAAACTTGTTTGACTTTAGGAATCTTCGTGCGAGATGAGGCTTTCTTTCAGAGCCTTCGGTGCCCTTGATTTGCAGAACGCAGTTTCACGTTCTTCTTTCTAGACAAGATTTTTCTGTTCATCAAGTGAGAAAATTCAATTTTTCCAGTAAGGATGAACGAAGCTTCTCACTTGTCTCAAATTGAGTAGTCTTAATCTCCCGTCTTTGGCGCCTTTAAGAAAGGTTACTTGTTCTCTCAAGTCAGACTTTCTCATACAAATCATGCAACACTCACGCCTTCGGCCCCTCCAGATTATGTTCTTCACAGTCCGACTCATCTGAGTCTTGATCTTCAATCCTTTCCTCCTCATCGCTTTCAGATGCAGAGTCATCTCCAGAGTTCTCACTCCAAGTGGCATTCATTGCCTCTTTCATTCTTCCGTTTCTTCTGCACATTCTGAAGCAATGTGACCGAACCCTTGACACTCATAGCACCTAGCTTGGGTTCCTCTTTTCATTCACTCTGGATAACCTAGAGGATTTGTCAGACGTAAATCGAGAGGCGCCAAAGGCGGCGGTAGCTCGACCATAGGGAGAGGAGGGAGTTGGTCTTTTGCTTACTTTTTTTTTTAACTTCTTAGAATTAAGAACCGCTTGGTGAGAAGAGCAAGCTGCTCTTTAGTAGACAAGCTCTCAGACGTGTATTCATCCTCTTTACTTCGTAACCTTAAGTGCGCTGGATTTCCCCCCATCTCGTACGTCGTGATGGAACCAATCAACTCTGCAAGCTTGTACGTGTTCAAATTCTTGGATTCTTCAATAGCAATCTTCTTAGAGTAATACATCATGAGAAGAGACCTAAAAATCTTCTTGACAATTCGGTTGCAACAACCATTTACAATGACACTCAACCTAGCATAGAAATCTGCGAATTTCTCATCTTCAGACATCTTAATATTCTCAAACCGTGTCGAGAGCTGTTGAAGTTTAGAGGCTCTGCGAAGTTCGCTTGCTTGACCGTTAGGGAGTTTACTTAAAAGACCGTTAGGGAGAGGGAGGCTTTCTTCTTCGCTTGCATAGTTCTTCATCAAGAAACGGTGGATGACCCCGAAGCACGATACGTCCTAGCACTACCCACGGATCTCACTAAGTATATCTAGTGACCCGCTCTGATGCCAAATTACTAGGACGGCCCTGACCCTGTCAACCAAGTAAAAAGAAAGAAGAGAACCAAAGGAGAAGAGAACTTCGTATTTTTATTTTGTTTGACTAATTATCCCGCGCAGCCTCAACCGACCATGGCATTGCATCCTTATGATCTATAAGAGTACAATGGTTCTCTGACTTAGGAACATGAAGTCGATCCGGACTTTCAAAAAAGTTCTGTTAGGTTCTTAGTAGCAGTCGGCGACCTTTTCTTCTTTTACTTCACATAGCTTTTCGTCTCCTTGATAGCAGGAAGTTCTCCAAAAGTATGAAAAGCTGGAGGACTTTGTACCATCCATTCCAGTGTGGTTGAATTCTGTTCAACAGCCCAAGGACTTGGAGCACATCTTTTGTTATTTCCACTGCTTGAAGTGATTGTTACGACCACGAAGAAACGACGAATCCCAACTACGGATATATAAGAGCCAAAACTGCTAAGGGCATTCCATCCAGCGTAAGCATCTGGATAATCTGGAATGCGACGTGGCATACCCGAAAGCCCTAAGAAATGCATGGGAAAGAAGGTCAGATTAACCCCGAAAAAAGTGATCCAAAAATGGATTTGACCTAAAGTTTCAGGGTATGTCCGACCAAAGATTTTTCCCACCCAATAGTGAAATCCTGCAAATAAAGCAAAAACGGCTCCCATAGAAAGTACATAATGGAAATGTGCAACCACATAATAAGTATCATGTAGAGCAATGTCTAGCCCAGAATTTGCCAGGACTATTCCAGTGAGTCCTCCTATGGTGAACAAAAAGATGAACCCTACAGCAAATAACATGGGTGTTTTGTATTGTATCGAACCCCCCCACATGGTAGCGATCCAACTAAAGATTTTGATTCCAGTGGGGACAGCTATGATCATGGTAGCTGCGGTAAAGTAGGCACGGGTATCAACGTCTAAGCCCACAGTAAACATATGATGAGCCCAAACAAGAAATCCAAGAACACCTATACTGATCATGGCATAAACCATGCCTAGATACCCGAAGACCGGTTTTCCCGAAAAAGTCGAAACGATATGACTTATGATACCGGATCCAGGCAGAATGGGAATATACACCTCTGGATGACCGAAAAACCGAAAGAGATGCTGGTATAATATGGGGTCTCCCCCCCCAGCGGGATCAGAAAAGGTTGTATTAAAGTTTCGATCGGTTAATAACATGGTAATTGCCCCTGCCAGTACCGGAAGTGATAATAAAAGTAGGAATGCTGTCACTGGAACGGACCACACAAATAGGGGTGATCTATGCATAGTCATTCCAGGTCCACGCATGTTGGAGATAGTTGTTATAAAATTGATAGAACCTAAAATGGATGAAATACCAGATAGATGAAGACTAGAAATTGCTAAATCAACAGCTCCTCCAGAATGGCTGGTAATACCACTTAAGGGCGGATAGACCGTCCACCCAGTCCCGCTACCCACTTCTACTAAGGCTGAGCTTAATAGGAGCAAGAGACTTGGTGGCAACAACCAGAATGAAATATTATTTAATCGTGGAAATGCCATGTCAGGTGCACCTATCAGAATCGGAACAGACCAATTACCAGATCCACCTATCATCGCCGGCATAACCATAAAAAAGATCATTAAAAAAGCGTGAGCCGTTATTAAAACATTATAAAGTTGATGATTCCCACCAAGAATTTGATCGCCGGGTCGTGCTAATTCCATACGAATCAGTACTGAGAAGCATGTACCCATCACTCCAGCAATAGCACCGAAGATGAAATATAGAGTCCCTATATCCTTGTGGTTAGTGGAGAACAGCCATCGTGTCGTAAAATTGAGATTATGTCGTTTCCTTCCTTATCAGAGAGGGGCCCTTAGGTTCTGAAATAACTTGCTTACTTGGGCTTTTTTATGACCATCGGGAGAGGTAGTTGGGAAGGTCCGGAAAGCCCTCACTAAAAAAAAGAAAGAAGAGAAGCGGGGGACTTTATACTAAACCATATAGTAACGGGATATATTCGAATGCGAGCTCCCAGTAGCAACTATGAAAGCCACATTCTAAGAGGTTCGAATATACATCCGATAGATAAGATGGGGTTAGCATTTGGTCGTCGCCTATCACCAGTCGGCAAAATTCTTCTGGAGACCAGTTTGACGGCAAGTCCGCCCCCACCTCGTTTAACATACGACAAAATACCTGAGAAATCGTTGCACTAAGATTTTGTGAAGCGCTTTGCGCGTCCGACATCGTCGAAGAGGTACTTGATAAAGACGAAAAAGAAAAAGTATTATCTATCATAAAATTCAACTCACTTGGAGTAGCATCTCCATAGAGTACAATGGCATTTGTCTGCATTGTATTTTTTTTTTTTTATTTATTACTACATTTCTTTTGGTACGAAATCTCCGGCTAGTCCCCGAAAATGCTCGTTCCTTTGTCGTTTCGTAGATGCCACGGCAGAAACATTTACGATCGGGAGCGAAAGCAGCTCGGCACTTGATCAAATAGCTCCGTTCCGTAAGGTGTACTTTGTCAATCCTCCCTAAAGGAGAGAACTCCGAATTCCTCGGTCCCATCCGAATATTCCTATTGGTAAGTAGAGTGGATTCTAAGCCATGCTAATATAGTTAAAATAAATAATGGATAGAGTTTAATTCCTCAATTACAATTAGTAGTACTTCTAGAGTCCACTTCTTCCCCATACTACGAGTGAAAGGGAAAATGTAAAGACTACCATTAAAGCAGCCCAAGCGAGATTTACTATATCCATATGAATTATGTCCCCTATCTCTATGACGGAATTCTTGAATTATTGTTCACTAATAAATAATAGTGGAATCACTGGCGCAGAGTCAAAAATTCTGACCTAAGATCGTTGATGAAACAATCCAATAAATTCAACTCTAACTTATAAGGTAGGGGTCTTAGAAGAGTTCTAGTATAATCAGAAAAGATTAAGCACAAGCAAAATATGTGAAGATCCTCTTGTTAAGTATCAAAGAAATGTTACTAATATGTAGAAAAAAAAAAAAGAAATTCTGGCTCTTCATTAACTTAAAGAATTTCATTAAGTTAAATAAAAGTATAAAAAAATAGAAGAAAGGTAGATCACTACCTAGCCCATACTCTATTTCTTTCCCATTTTATTTTGATCTAATCCTTAACGTCTCCTTATTGTCTCTATGAAACAATCGGAGGACGCCTTATTATGTTCTTGCCTAGAGGTTAACGAAAAAAGAATTAAAGTATATGTATATTAAGTAAAAGGCAATTACGCATTCATAGGAAGGATTGGTCGACAAAATATGAACCGAAGACTGACTCTTGAGTGAGTGGCCATTCGGACTTCTTCATTTTCCATTAAATGTCAGGGTAGGTGAGTTTTCCATCTTATTTATTGCGTTAGATAACTTTTTGCTTGGGAGCTTTACTCTCATACCTATAGGTAAAGACTGACAGCGGTAGATGAGCGCGGTCGTGCAGATGGATCGGTTGCACGTGTATTTAACTAGCTTGTGGACGAAGGGATTCAAAGTCTTTCTCCAATTTTTGAAAAACTTAGAAAGAAAAGACCAGAGAATAGCCGTAGAAATGTCTCCAGGCAGTGGACCAGGTGCCCGCCCAGGGTCTGCTATCATCATGCTGGTGCTAATGTGATCTATCGACACTAGATAATCTTCCACAATTTCCTTCTAAAAGAGTACTTTACGTCGTGGTTTTTTCAACCTGCTAGACGACTTTTTCTTCTTGGAGAAGGCAAGGGTTGCTGAGTTATCACAGTAGATCTTCAGCGGTCTAGAGATAGTACCCATCACCTGAAGTCCTGTGATGAATTTCCTCAGCCTGGCCTGGCATGTGGCCTCGTAGCAATATACTCAGCGTGTGTAGAGGAAGAGGCTGTGACTCTTTCTCACTCTTCCACGAAATGGCGCTGCCGGCAAGCAGGAAGACGTATCCTGATGTCGATTTCCTGGTGTCTGGGTAACCAGCGTAATCGGAGTCCGAATATCTGACGATCCCCAGTATATCGGATCGCCTTTATGTGATCATTTAGTCTCTGACCCCTGAAGATACCTCATTACTTTGAAGGCAGCTTTCCAATGCTCCATGCCTGGGTGACTTTGGTATCTACCTAGTAAACCCACAGCATAGACAATGTCCGGCCGTGTACACGTCTGGGCGTACATCAAGCTTCCAACAGCAGAAGTATATGGAATACCCTTCCTCTTCTTTTTCCTCGGGCACTGCGAAAGACAGAGCCTGTCTCCCTTCTGTACAGGTGCGGGTTGCTGTATACCTCTCTAATACTTTACTTTTGGCCTGCCTTCTGAGAGAGTCTGAGGATACCTCTGGAAATGTCTTTGTGAATCTCAATGCCAATGACATATGAAGCTCACCCATCTCAAAGTTCCGGAATGTCTTCGTATCGCCCTGAAGCAGTATGTCGTCAACATATAGGACTAGAAAGATAAACTTTCTCCGTATATATACTGATATATACAGTTTTCCTTAAACTCAAGAGTCATTCTCACCTCATAGAATTTGAGGGAAGCTTTTTAGAGTCTTCGACTTTCCACTAAATGCTCGCTGCTCTTCTGCGAGAAGCCGGTCCATGTACACTTCCTCCTCTAGATCCCCATTGCCGAAAGTAACCTAGTCAGAGGGGAGCTCGACTCTAAAAAGAGAGGTAGAGGGTAACCCTACTATAAAACAAGCGGGAGAGGAAGTAGTCCAAAATCGAAAAGAAGATAAGTAAGCTGATAGAATATCCCGTCACAACTATCGACCCTGACGAAACCGAATGAAAGGCATTTAACCCGGGTAAGACCCATGGTGAAAAAGGCTGTGAAAGGACTTCTGACCTCATTCCAACAAAACTTATTGATTGACTCTCCGGAGCTCGCCCCAGGGTTGTCTATGCTTATACTCTTACTGTAAAGGTGGAATTGCCAGGAGATTCACCACAGTTACTGCTACCAAAACGAATCTTCTCCGGTCGAGCTCCCTTCCCTCTCCTGACAGGAACTCAGACGACTCAATTGACCGAGTTTCGAGCCCTCCCGGGACTTCTTTATTCGTCAATATCTATACCCCGTGACTTTCTTGCTCGACCTGTTACCCAGCAGTTCGCGTTAACTCTGCCTCCCAGAGATCCCGCCTGGTTAACAGAGCTTGGTATTCGCGGTATACCTCTGCGCTTCTCAGCCGCTGATGATAGAGACGCGCTTCCTTCTCCCTCCGCTCGCCCTCCCAGGACTTCCATTCTTCCTGGGCCCCCTTTAGCTCTCGTTGGGTTTCCTCTATCTCTATTATGAGAGCCTCGAGGGCGGGGACTCGCGTTGAAGTCAGGAATGAAATCCCTCGCGGGCGCAGGAGGGGAGTCTGTACCAAAACCTGGACCAACGGAAAGCATGGGACTTTTTGGGCGTCTTTCATACGCAATTTCTATTTCATTTTACGCAATTTCGTAGGTAATTGTATCTTTTACACCCCTATTAGCTCAGTTGGTTAGGATATTCTTAAGGGGGAAAAGGTCTAGTTGGGTTCGATTTCCAGCGCCCCGAAAAAGAAGAGTTGGTAAAGCGGCATGAGACCTACAGAGTTTTTTAGGTTTGAACTAGAAAGATTGTTTTCCGATCTAGAGGTCGCTATTTTGCGAAGGATGAATTAAAACTTTAAAATGAATGAAAGTCAAGAGAATGCGTCTAATCGTAGAAAAGAGAGGTGGTGCAGCACCATCATAAAAGATTCCTTCTCCAAGCTCAGGTTATGGAAGAAAAAAAAGGAGAAGCAGGTGTATCAGCAAGGGGCTAATCCGAAGGTGGTTTGTCTCCATTCAATTGAGAGGGAAGCCCCCGGCGGGGAAGCTGCAAGCGCCCCATTATAGACTTCAAGGAAAATGTCCTACGACGAACACACCTTTCGGACCTTTGGCTTTAGCAATTTTGTTCGTGTGTGAGGATGCGCAGGACGCTGTGGTTATTTGGCCAGTTGCCCGGTTTCGAGCCATTGCTTTGTTTGAGGGCTCGGTGTAAAGCGCACTAAGGTTCTGAAAGAAAGCTAGCTTGGTGTGAAGCGCTATGGAGAGCAGAAGCTATGAACAGGACAACGCCTAAATACCTCCCTAAAACGACAGGACGCCTAACGCTTTCTCGATCTGCTCCACCTCATCCACAGGGATTCAGACTCAATACTTTCGTATTAGGTTCCTGAAGAACCAACCAGAATTCCATACTTTTGATAAGTCATGACGGAGCAATCCAATTATGGAAGTAGGGCTCCGAAGGAGAAGAGGAGTAGCATCCGTTTACCAGGCTTTGCTCTCTCCTACGACTCCCTCAAGCCTGCTACCTACGACTTCCTTGGGCGAGAAATCGGACGAAAGAACTTTCTTTGCTCTCTTACTTAGCGCAAGCACTAAGAAAGTTGACTACCTTAGTTGCTGCTTGCTTTCCGCGAGTAAAAAGCTTGACCATCGATGAGGCAATTCACATTGTGTTCGTATAGTGACTAAAGTCAATCAAAATCATTCTCCCCATTGGCCCCGTATTTTTGATTAAACCTCTTCTTACCTTATTCTTGACCACTATTAGCACAGCTTCGAAAATCGTTATCTTTTATTCGCCTATACCTATATGTGACAAATGAATAAAAAAGAAAACGATCGAAGGGAGACGAAGATAAGGCTTGGTGGCTTGGAAGGAAAGACTAGCTAACAAGCGAAGGCACTGAAAGTGAGCCCCTACTCGTGTTCCTGCTCCAACTCCTATATCAGAAGCTACATATGCTCTGACAAGACGCTTTCTATTCTCTAGAGCTCTCCTTTTATTATTCCTACAGCTACTCTTAGTCCTCCCGAAAGTACAACAAGGATCAAAGAACGTCTTAAAGCTCGCCTCTATGCTTTCTTAAAAAGTAAGTAAATCGGACTACGCGGGGGAAAACGATCTTATTGGAATTTTTTGAAGCGGCTTTCGAGTGAGGGCAATCGTCATAGTCAGCCAGCGAGCAATCCCAAGAAAGCGAGCTACCTAGTCTTTCTTATTCCCATCGCTAGCTTAACTTAAACTGAGGAATAAGAATAGGAAAAACAAACCTCCAAGCCCCTATAAAGTAAGCTATTTCAATGTTATTATTCTGTCTCTTTCCTCTGTCCGGTACCAAAGCCACTCGAACTTCGAATGCCGCACCAACTCCCTCAAACACAAGGGAACGGACACTGCTCTCAGCCTGTTGTAACAACAAAAAAAAACTCCATACCAGAAGATCATTACCTTATTCCTAGAGCGGAATATAGACATTGGTACAACAGGAGGCTCGAGAGACCTCGAGCGACACATCGTAATTTACGCTAACCTCAGCGTACCATCGGAGATACTTTAGCCACATCTTAACCCATGGTTGAAGAATGAGGCGATCAAGAAAGCCCGCCCGCATAAAATGTCCGAAGACCTTCTCTTTCCTTTTCATTACAAACAAAGCGAAGGCGCTACTTAGCCCTAAAAAGAATGAGGGCCCGTGCGCGTTAACACTCCGAAATGCTAACCACAGTTTCAATGGTAACGGGAATACGCCTGCCGGCGAAAGCATACAAAGATAGTGACGCTCCAGATTTAGGGCGATAGGTCGCACCACGGATACGATAAGAAGCACCCCTCAATCGATAGGTCAAAGACAGAGACATAGTACCAGTTACATCTCAGAAAATCGGGGTCTTTTCCACATAATAGCGTCATCCAAAGACCGGAGCATCTTAGCAGACACTAGAGAGAAATCCCATTAAATTTTCGGAATCTTTTGGCAAACTCCAAAACATGACTTATAATAATAATATTTTATAAATTATAGACTTTTCTTTAGATATAGTTATAGTACACTGAAACTCTTTATTATGGTAAGCGGCCGACACTTTCTCGTCGGCGATCACCGTCGCGCATAGTCGCAAAGCTTCGTCGTGCCATAGACCCTCTCAGCAGCTATCCACACAAGCGTATGATGTGTAAGTGTGAATAGAGGCCAAGAACTAAAAAATCCGAGGGGTCGACCCTCTCCTTTCAGTCGAGTAAGTGAAACTCCCTTACTCTAACAAGTAAGTAATTAAAATACCTTGCTTCGAGGAGCAGGTCGAATAGTCGAAGAAGGGTATGGTATATTCCCGGAATTAGTGATCCCCCCCTTGTCTTGATTCTCCTCTTGTCTCTTCTTTGACCAGTGGCAATTGACTTATTTTATTAAACCCGTCGAGAAATTCCTTGTGAATAACTTTCTAGTAATCCGGTAATAAAGGCAATCGACGGTACAGGGATATTCAAAGCATCTAGGAAGAAAGGACGAGCGCAGCGGATATGGCTAAAACAGCGGATACGCTCGAAACCTATTCTTTCACAACTTTTTATATCACCCCAAGGCGGATTAAGACTAAGGGGAGGCAAGGAAAGAGATATTCAATCAACCAAGCAAAGAACCGAGACCACCCTTGTTTAAAGGCTTCACCAAGACAGCAGGAAGGAAGAGAGTCGAGACAGAAAGCCAAGACAGTCATCCAGGCATTGGTTACAGACAGGCAGACCAAAGAGTCAAAGCCAAGGGGAAAAGCGATGAAGTAGCTCGAACAATAGAGAGGGGAGTGCTTTCGTCGAATCGATAACAGGATGGTCAGATCATACTATCATCCCTCGACGCAACGGAAAGAGTTACTAGTGGAAGCCGATCCATATACATCTTTATGAGTCAAAGTGGACTAGCCATATTCTACGAATTGGGCTATTTCTCCACCCGGATGGAGCTTATTTTCTGGCACGTCCTTATACTCGGAAAGCTTTCGCAATATTCGTTTTGGGAGGCAGAAGGCTTGCAATGTCATTCCATCATAGCTCGGCGATCAAGAACAGTTACGTAATGAATTAAAATCCATCTCTTTCTCGGTGCAAAGGAAAGTCAATTTATAGTGCTCCAGATAGGAATGGTCTTTCCCAACTGTAGTAATGGTCGGCGACTCGAGAAGAGATTCTACCGTTCCGGCAGCTCGTTAGAATCCACGGATTTCAATCCATTCTATTAGATTTCCACACGGAAACTTTCTTTCAAAACTCTCTTTCTTTCACGTAGCAAAGCTATCAAGGAAGAATGCATTCGTTTCAAACGATTCTTTTACCCGGCGGTGCGTAACTTCTTCACTTCGTTTATTTCATAACCTAATGTCCTTATATTCAATCAATTGAGACTTTGTAGCCCCGCTTTGTGGTTTACTGCACCCCGCCTCCGCGCGGGCACCTCTTCTTCCGAGCGCCCTTACTTCGTCGCCTTTTGCGAGTCAAGCTACTTAATTTCAGAACTTGTTTTTGAATTCTGGGTCCCAGCATTTCAGCACTTTTTTGTGGCGGGCCCTGCGGCCGTAAAGAAAGGAGCCAAAAGCACTCGAGCTTTGCGAGAAGGATGTTTGGTCTTAGTAAGATTTTACCATTCTGGGGCCTTAAAAAGTGGATTATTCCACCCAGAAGAAAGAGATTTCACCGCGTAATGTCGAATTGATCCACTTTAGGAGAGTCATATTTTCTGGTACGTCCATCTACTTATAAGCGGCCGGCTATGTTCTCTAAACTCATCTATTTCCTCTCGGCTCTCAGCGCAACGAGAAAGGATTCCCCAATAGCTGAGATTGGTACTAGAATTCGCGAATCTAGAGAGCACCAACGATGTTGACCGGGAGGGAAAGGAGCAATTAAAGCCTTTCATCTCAATCAAATGACCGAAATGGAGACTCTATTCTTGTTGGCAAATGCAAATACGAATCCACTGATTTCCATCCCCATGTTCTCTGAGCAATGACCTTTGTTTCCAACAGTAATGGAGATTTGTTGCAAACTGTCTCCGAATCCCGTGCTTTTCAAGTAAGCACCAACTCCTGTGATGTGTATTCCCCTCCAGAGTCTGTCCTCAAACATGGCTTTCTTTGCCTTGACTTTATAAGTTTCATTCTCCACTAAGCTTCTGAACTCTATGAATTTTTGAAAGATTTCGGACCGTTGGAAAAAAAGTAAAACTCCCTCTCCCTAACAGTCGAGTAAGTGAAACTCCCTTACTCTAACAAGTAAGCAAGTAAACTCCCTTTGAATCTTATCCATTGAAGAAGACAGACTTCAAGACTGAAACCCGCCCTTTATTATTATATTATTAGTAAGATAGGTTTGGAACTCGGGCTATAGTTATACTATATGCCCGGGCTTTTCTCGCTTGTTGCTTTCTTTCTTCGCATGCTTTCGCGCATTTTTAAAAAATTTTTCTTCTGGGGCGAACTCCCTATCTTGATCGAAGTCCTGAAAGGCTTGGTTATGGTAGTCCCTCGGTCTATAAGATGTAGGCTTATCAAGCTGAGGGAATTGCATAGTCAAGAGGAACTAAGTGCTGGTGATCGGAGCGTGGGGAACTCAGGCCGCTGGTAGTAGAGGCAATGCAATTGAACCAATTTCCTTACACTCTAGCTGAGGGAGAGACTTTACCTTTACTTAGAGAGGGGCAGCAATACTACTATGCTCTTCGGTGCTCGTAGGTTGACTTCCCTTATGCACCCAGCCGCTTCACTAATGTGAATAGGTTATACAGAAGGGTGAGTTGGTTATATACTCTTATGCGCGTTCCTTCTTCGAACCTTTTGGTATGTATTGCCCCCGATCAGATCCACCAGACAAGAAACTCAATTCCGCACTGCTGCTGAGTCGTCGGACTTATCCACCAAGGGATTCGTGGAATTTCTGTGGATTGCGTTGGAGGAAATCTACCTAAGCTAGGCAGATAGATAGACTCCTTTCCCTCTGCTAAGGGGGAGCAAGAAATTAAATAAAATGATTGTTTTTTAATCAGCGCCCCCTTTTGGGTATGCAGGTACTAAGAGTCTTCTCACTACCAACCAGCAGACATCATCTGGCTGGGTCTTGCCGGTATCAACAACAAGAAAAAAAACAACCAAATGGAAACAGCAACTAACTATGGCTCTTGGCCCAGACAACGTCCTAGGCGTAGGGGAGATCGGAGCAACAGGGAACGCCTAGACGACGTTTTTATTCCCGGGCTGCAGTAAGTAGATCGAGAGGTCGTTCCGCCCCTTGTCCCCGAATATGGGTAATATGTTCTCAAAAAAAAAGTAGCTCCAATCTGACCTAGCTGGCGAGCGATCCCAGTTCGCGGCAGAGAACAAGACAGCAAGCGAGCGTACCTTTGTTCGCTTCTTCTCCACCAAGCACGGAAGTTTAAGGATAACTGTAGGTCGGTGGCTACCTAAGGAAACTCCGATTCGATCCGCCCCCCCGGCTGGGAGGCATCTACCTCATCCCGATCACAAGGAGAGGTTCACCATGATGGGGGTACTTCTTTTTTTTTCCCTTCCGGAAAGAATGAAATACATAGGGGACCATCCTTTTGTTGCGGCATGCTCCTCAGATTTACGGATTCGCAGGGGGCCTCAGGCCCTACTTAGTTTCGCAAGCCTTTGTCATTGTCAGTCAACTAAGTATGGCGCCTTTTGAATTTAATCTTAAGTAGTCTATCAGTGGTGCGAAGCGGCTTTGCGCCGGGGAGCGAAAGGTTTAGACCTTAGAAAGTCAGCGAACAGCGGTTCTTCTATGTAGATATGGTGTTCCCCCCTTGACTCTCCTAACGTCGAGCTAAGTGACTTCGTAACCTTTTCGTAGCGTAGTAGAATGAAGGCTACGCGCCGACGCTCTCTTATCTATTAGCCTAAGCGTCTTCGCTAACTCGCTCGCCTACTATATATACCCTACTAATGTATTGTATAGTAGGCTAACTCAGCCGCTTACTTCTAAAAAAGTAGGGCTAAGTAGCGCCTTTTCCTTTGTGAATAACCCATTCTCATTATCTTTCATAAGTCAAGTAGGCGAACCTATAGGTCCTTAGTAGGCGTTGACAAAGAAGAACAGCCGGTTAAAAGACAGCGAATCTTTTTTTTTTTTAATATATATAGGCCAGCTTGACAAGCTACCCTTCCTCTTGATCTGAGGTGCGAAGAGAAACATCTCTTTTTTATGACTTCCACTTATCGATCCGAAAAGTGACCGACCAGGGCCCTATTGATGAATGAAAGAAAGGGTTTATGAGCCCTAGCCCTGTAAGCCCACACCTGTGTAGAGTAGATCGTTCAACACCTGCGGCACAAACCTATTTTTGACCTATTGGTCCTAGTATCATAGGCGACCGAACGGCCGCCCCCTAATTACTAGACCAACCTGCTATAATAATTCCATAAACACCTAGCGAAGATATGGCAAACAAATAAAGTAGCCCTATGTTCGAATCTGACAATACCATACCATAATCAAAAGGTACAACGGCCCGAGCAACCAGACTTAACATAAATGTAGTCACTGGAGCCATTCTAAAAAGGGAGAAATTAGCACTACTTGGTGAAATAGGTTCTTTTAGAATCAATTTCAAACCATCCGCTAGAGGTTGTAACAATCCGAACGCTCCCACTACATCAGGACCCTTTCGACGTTGCACAAAAGCCATTACTTTACGTTCAGCTAGCACTAAAAAGGCTACTCCTAGTAGAAGTGGTAGAATTATTCCAAGTATTTCGGCTGGAACAGCTATGTACGTTTTCGATTTTCTATTCACTCATGATCTGGCCTGGTCGACTCGATCATGATATTTCACTCATGATCTGGCCTGGTCGACCCAATCATGATATTGAAGGATGGGACCTTTTCTCGAAAAACTCCGGATCGAGTTGAAGGTGGTGCAACATCGAATCTTGTTACCTTACTTCGAATGGAATCTTAGCCCGCCTCACTTGCTTTCTGTACTGCATAAGGTTCTGAAAGAAAGTAAAGGGATTTCCTTCTAACTAGTGGCTGAGAGTAAGCAAGCTACCTTCATTCAACAGATTTGTGGTTGAGTCAATAAGGGTCGGGAATCTTTGCTCTTCTCTTTTGCATTTCCGCTGCCTGCGTTCTTCTTCGTGTCCGTACGTATCGCAAAGCTGGTCGACGCCAGCTGTAATGGTTCATTTCGGGAGTTTGAACACCATCCCAAAAATACAACCCTGTCAAAGGTATTTAACCTTCCTTCCTTCTGAGTGGAAATCCAATCCCGTTTTGTCTTTTTTGCATAAAAACCAAACTAATAATATATATATATATTTCTTTTAAACCCGTTCTTCCGACCCCTCCAAAAATGACCTTCTCCAGTGTTACCTAAACCAAGTAGGTCCCTGAGCGGATCCCACGTTAGCCCCAAAACGTTGGTCTCTAACTAGAAAAGTAAATGCTTTCTTTCCCCCGCGGGTATTTTGCCTGTATGGTGTTTGCCGGGTGGGACCCTCGATCCAGAAGGTATGCCACTATCTATACATGTCTGCCTCCCTTGAAAGCTCTTGGTGCTGCGACTATCACCGGTAAGTTGCGTCGGATCAACATCGGGATTAGAATCGACTGCAAAAGCAACTAAGTCAACGCCCATTTTCTCTGGCCCGGACGCTCGAATCTATTCCACCGCAAAGAACCGAATATACTACTGCAGGATCTTCCGCAGCTTCTGTTGTTATTGCTCCCACCTGTCACTACGCCACCTCAGCAGCTGGGACTGGAACTGCTTCCGCATTTGGTACTCCCCGGGCGAGTGTCTGGTTATCTCTCTGAATCAGGTTATTCACTGGGCTGTTAAGCCATCGGGGTTGATCGACCCAGGATTCATCCAAGACTCTAGATCTCGTTAATTCTAAGGGAGTTTACTTAAAAGACCGTTAGGGAGAGGGAGAGGGAGGGACTTGCTTACTTGTTAGAGTAAGGCTTTCCGTGAGGAAAGGTAAAGTATCTTTAAGGCATATATAGTTGGCTGGTTATTTGTCTTTCCCATCCCTGCAGCTACTGCAGGTGCCCAGAATTCATGGATTCTCTGGTAGAGGGAAGTCGAGGTGGAATTATTCTTTTGTGGGCTGGCTTAAAAGAAGCTCACTATTGCAGTAGGAGTAGCTACTTCTTTCAAGGCTTTAATTTGAGCTTTTCAGATCCCGAATCTCCATAAATGGGTATGACTGGTTAAGGTGACCTGCTTTGTGCGGCAACCGCAAGTTAAGGTACTCTGGATTTGTTAGACTCTGGAACGTTATAGCTAAGGAGCGGATTTCAGGGTACCTTGACTTGCCAAACGGTTTCCAGTATGCCTATACAGTAAGTCTTTACACACATGATAGTGGCAGCCAGGTTATCGACGATTCTACAATAGGCGGCCGCTGGAAAACCCGACTTAGCGAATCACTTCCAGGCTGGTATTTAATCTTTCTCGTGCCGGTGGCTCTTGTGTGCCTCATTTATGCTGGTGGCATACCGTACCGTATTGTGCGGAACACTCACAAAAGCCGTGGCCTTAGGCTATGTCCCTAGAAGTACAATCGTTGGTCCCTCCGGAACTGGTAATCTCCGTTTGACTTGAAAGGCGCGCAGGTGCGCAGCAAGTATTCTTTCACAAGTTTGAAGGAAATCGTACCTCCTTAGCTACTTGTACAAAAAAACTAGGGCGCTATACGGAAGTTCGTGCCTGCTTATCCCGGCTACAATAACTATCGAACAGCGATCCATCTGAAGAATGGCGCTCGTATATCCGGTCTGTACTTTCCCCTATTAGAGAAGGGCGGGGTTTGGAACCCTCAAGCAAGACATGATCCACATAATAAGACATCATAGCGCCTAGAGATACAGGTACGGTTCATCGCGTTACTTATCCAAGCGTGTTGCCGGATAGTCGGATATGCCGTACTCTGATTTTTATGAGGTTAGGAACCATTTGCTGTTACCAGCATTGCTCATTATTAGGTAGCGCATTCCCGTTTATCGATTTTAAGGTTAGGGTGACACGTTGTCGCTTTCGCTTTAATCTTTAATAATGAATGATATGGGGAGCGCGCTTTACTAATATAATAGAATAGAAAGGGGCTTTCACCATCTATTTCTGCCCGAACTCTTTCTTTCAGAACCTCCTAGCGAACGGGGAAAGCTTATCCCTCACTCGCATTCGCCTAATCGAGCGGAACGGCGCTCGGCGCTCATCCTACAACAGATCCCGCCTATAGTTATAGTGTCGAACACACATAAGTATAGGTTTTGTTGTCCTTACGACGGTTGTCAAAGACCGGATCTTTGCACTTCGCGACCCTATCCGAGTATGTGCTTAGTGCAACGCCTCATAGAACAATGAAGTAATGTATCTATACGCCCAAAAAGAAACTTGTTCATTTATGTTACCTGTTGTGGACCTTCAATGTTTCACCTTTCATAGATCTGGGAAAGGCGGTTTTGGTTTGGGAAGTGACGTTGAGGCTGGGCACGTGCGATAAGTAATAAAGAAAGCAAAGGGAAATCAGAGGGCCTGGAAAACAAACAGTAGAGTGACGCGAAGGACCTCTAGCAACTCTACAACCGCCCTTCCTACCAAAAAGCTAACCGAAATCACATAAGGTCTGGAAAGGGCTGTAAAGAATATAATTCCTTCCTCCCTTTCTTCCCCTGTTCCGGAGATAGATATAGCCCTCTCGAAACCTAGCTGTTAGAGTTTCATTTTTTTGGGGGGTAATAATAAACTTAATCCCCGAATGGGTACTTGAACCCTTCTCCTCCAAGGTATAGAACAACTAAGGGTACTGGTCCTGCTCGCTTTGGTTCCATCTGTCCACATTCTTCCCTTCGGCTTGATTACGAACGAAGAAAGAGACTTAAGGAGGGGCGCTAACCATGTGTTACAGGCCGCAGAAGTGAAATGCCATTATTATCAATGATTATTGAGTTGATCCCCCGTTCCCATCTTTCAAAGAATAAAAAGTGTGACCCCGGCAATCTCTCGCACTTGAAAAATAGATGCCGTATAGCCGATGGAGAAATTCACTATGAAATTGAATAGTTGATTCATTCAATCAGGACCGCGAAATAATATCATAGTAGATTTTTTCATGCCCTTCCTTTAATGAAAAGCAGCTGATTGGTAATTAATGTGCGCTCCTGTGGCCCAACACATAGGCTTTTTCCTTGTTCTACCGAGATGAACTAAAGAGCTCTAAAGCATTGGCTTACTTATTCGATTATTAACCGCAAAGCTTTCCACGAGGAGCCCAAAAAAGTCACACTAATTTCAGAATTAAGGGTATACGAAACCGTGTTTTACATGGCTGAGTGGAGGGTAACTCTGCTGACCCTACGGAGCCTCCAAAAAGGGACTGGAACCGCTCTACAGATATCTCTTTCGGAACGAGCCTTAACCGACGCTGCTGCTGCTACTGGTCTTGACACCAAAAATGCTGTCGATAGAGTTAAGTTAAAGCAAGCATGCCGGCCGTAGAAAGAGCGTAAAAGCACACTCCCCTTGCCTTGATAACAAACCCAACGCTAAAAAAAGACCTCCTACACGCACGGGAACCAGAACAAAAGAAGGAAGGAGATAGGATCCGCCTGCACGTCCGAAAGGAAACAAGACCAGAAGATGCGGCATCGATCAGCTCCTTGAGTTGCTTCCTTAGCTCTGATAGTTCAGGGGGGCGGCGCAAAGCCTCCGGTTCCAG